AATTTGGTTTGGATTGAAAAAAAAAAATAAATAGGGGCTCGGGGTCAAATCAAATAAAAAAGTATTCTTCGCAACCTACACGCCAGTATACTAGTATATTATTAGCGATGGAATACAAGTAATTCCAAATAGCTTGAAGAAAAACAGTATAAACAAAACAAGCAAAAGGCCCTTCATTATTTATTATAATTTTTGACCATACAGAATTGCATCGATCAACAAGAACTTTAGTCTTTTTTTTTTTCAACTTAATGTTTCGAAATACATGGCTCTAAAAATTCATTTCGGACAATTGAACCTTCTCAAACTGTTTCTTTTTAAGAACCAAAAAGATTTGTGCCAGAATAACAGATGCCAAGAAGAAAAAAAGGCCTTGGACACGCGATGGATCTTGAAGTACTATTTCTGCATCTCCCTGACCAAATCCACCCACATTGGGATTACTCGTTAATGGTTGATCAAGCTTGATGGATTCACCCTCTGAAACAAGAAGTTCTGGTCCCGGAGGTATAATATCAACGACTGAGTGTCCATCCAATGCATCCGCTATGGTTATTTCATACCCCCCTTTTTCTTTACGTATTATTTTGCTTACTATACCCGATGCTGTAGCATTATAGACTGTATTGTTACTCTTGCTCCCATCGGGATAAATCTGACCCCTTCCCCTATTCCCGCCCACGTATATCGGATATTTTAAGAAGTAAACGTCTTTCTTAGTAATGGGGTCCGGAGATAAAATAGGAAAAGTGATTTCACTATATTTCTGACCAGGAACAGGACCTATCACAAGAATATTTTTTTTAGTAGGACGATAACTCTGAAAAGAAAGATTGCCCATCTTTTCTTTCATTTCCGGAGAAATACGATCGGGGGGGGCTAATTCGAATCCCTCAGGTAAAATAAGAACGGCCCCTACATTCAAAGACCCCCTTTTCCCATTAGAAAGAACTTGTTTCAGTTGAATATCATAAGGAATTCTAACAACTGCTTCAAATACAGTATCAGGAAGTACGGCTTGTGGAACCTCAATATCCACGGGCTTATTAGCTAAATGACAATTGGCGCATACAATACGCCCAGTCGCTTCTCGTGGATTTTCATAACTCTGTTGTGCAAAAATGGGATATGCATGTGAAATAGATGTCCAAGTTATTACATATATAAATATAATGATCGATACGGAAATGGATCGAGTCATCTGTTCCTTTATCCAAGAAAAGATATTTCTATTTTGCATGGTCCAATCATTGATCCCGAAAATTTCTACAATAAATTGGGTAGGTTGCTAGTAGAGTTCCCTATCCACGATTCTGCTATTTTACTGGAATCCAGGAGGAATTTCCTAGATGGATAGAAACATAAAGAATGAGTAAGATTAAAAAGGTTTGTTTATGTACGAAGTAAAAAACATTATGATTAGATTCATATCAGTGGATCATTCTTTAGTCATTCATTGAATGATAAATCACTACAAGTGACGGAGATACACGATTTAAATAACGGAAGATCCAATATTTTAAAATTGTATCTAGAATGACTGGAAAGGTGGAAACAAGACCAGATATAATCTGATTATTATGAGAAAATCCAAAATCCTTGTATATAGAACTAATAATTAGTTCCCAACCGTGAGGCGAGTGGAATCCGATACATAAATCAGTTAATAAAAGAATAGAAAAAGCTTTTATTGTGTCGCTTAAGTTATAGATAAATTCCCGAACCCAAGAATTAATAAGAACAAGTTCTTCATTACCTAGAATAGAATAACCACTTAGAATAGCGAAACTTATTAGATTTGTCGAAAAGTGTAAAATGGTATGGATATGACCCTCATTGTACATCTTGACCAATTGTATCGTTTCTTTGTGTATTCCTATACGAAACTTTTGTATATGTGTATCCGGGTACTCCTTTATCATTTCGTCCAAAAGGAAGAGTTCTTCTAATTCTATGAATTTTTCTAGAACGTTCTTTTCTTGAATCTCATTCAAAACAATTTCGGATTGCCCAGCATTCCACCAATTAGTAACCAAAGATTCCATACTTTTATTAAATGAGAGAGAAATCCACCAGGGCAAAAAGACTATAGATGTAAGATATAGAAGGGGGTTGAATGCTTTCTTTTTTGGCATTTTTAATCTTTGAATTGTTAATGAAACCACTTCATTCCTCGATTCTATCCAATCTGATATTTCCATGAAACATGAGTTCTATAACAAGGTATTGAATCCATAGACCTATTTCCCCCTTTTTAATTAATTGGTTAGTCCTTGGATCTGGAAACAATATTTTGTTTTATTATTTCTTCATTCGAAGCAATTGCACCCTTTCGATGAATGCCCGAACGAGCAAATGAATCTTTTTGGATTTAGGGGCAAAAGAACCCCCTTAGATCTATTATTTCAAAAAACTTCGCTGGCTAGCCGTAGCCGGGGAATAGTTGAGGGAAATTTCGGAAAATATTGTATTGATAAGATGAAATCAAAAACGAGTAGCAAAAAAAAAGAGATAAATAGAATGATTGATTCTAGTTATAAACGATCCAATCTTTTGATCATCAAAAAGGAAAAGAAAGGATAAAAATAAACAAAACATCAATTGAAAAAAAAATGAAATTACAAGATATGATCCATCTATATCTAACACTAACATATCAATTCAAAAATTATTGGACAAAAAAAAGATGAATTCTATAGTCTGAACTGTTCAGATAGATGAATCCATACTTAGTTAGTATACTTGTTACTAGTATGAAAAACTGGTTTTGGTGGACAAAAACCACTTTGTTTTCTGTTTTCTGGTTGTTCCATACGCGTCCGCTTTTGCTCGAACGAGCGCCCTGAAAAAACTTAAGTTGTTATATAACAACAAATATAATTCATGAGGTCCTTACTCAATGCTGCGAAAGCATTCATTCTTCAATTCATTTCAAAATACTTCAATTGGTACGCGCAAAAAATGGGCCAATTCCGCAGCCTTTTGTTCAATTTCTCGCGGAGTCAAATTCTCATCAGTACGAGTCAAGGGAACGGCACCCTGGCCTCTGATTTCCATATAAAGTACACGCCGAGGATAAATACCTTCCTTAACCTCTATTCTAATCGACTGGATATCTTTCATAAGGAATCGAAGGAATATGCGACGATTTCTTCCAGGGAATCCCCAACGAAAAATAGACACTATTCCTTTTTTTCTATCGAATCTATCATAACCACTACCTACATTCCACGAAATTGTGCACCACAAATAGGAGCTAATGAACAGACCCGCGATCCCGTAGAAAGACATCACGATCCCTTGTGGAAAAAAAAGGATTTGCTGAGAAGGAAATAAGGATATCAAATTCCTACCAAGGTAACTAGAAGTTCCAACCAATAAGAATCCCAGCGAACCTAAAAAAAGGAGACAAGCCCAACAGAAATTACTTGTTTTTCGAGACCCCGTTATAAGTTCTATCCATATACGTTCTGATCGCCAGTTCATACTAGATCCAGTTGTTTCATTTTATTGGAATTGAGAGAATAACCAAAATGAATTTGACTTTATTTTTTTGTTTTGTTCCCGAAGTAACTCTCATCAACTAGCACTATTATTATGATGTGAACCATTCGGAGTAATTCATCGAATCGGTTAGATATAAAAAAAGATCCCTTTATAGGATCCCACTATGGATATCTACATACATATAGATATTTTTACTTTACATTTCATACATCTGCCGACCCATAAATAAATAGATATCTGTATTATGATCCAAATACGAGTCTTGAAAAAAATGGATGAGATTGGGTCCCATCAAATCTAGACAATCTTGTTTTTTTGAACATAAAAAGATAGAGAAGCCATTGCAATTGCCGGAAATAATAGACCCACTAAAGGCACAAAAAAAGAGGGTAAGTTGAAAGTTGTCATAGAATGGATACCTCGATTTAATATAATATTTGTACCTGTTATAAAGATATCTTATGATAAGTATATCTATTATCAGTATATAATAATAGGTATAGGTACAAGAAATGAAGAACTAAATAAGTGTACCTATTCACCTTTATATTATCTATTTTTTTTGATTACTTATTACTATAAATAGAAACTAAATACTTGTTTTGTTCACCTCAAAGAAAAAAAGAACTGAATTAAACGATCTACTTGATTGAATTTTGATTCAAGGGAAAGAAACCGTGAAGCTGAAATAACTCACTCAGAATACCTTTTAAAGGATTACGTGGTACGATTGGGTCGAATAAGCCCTTATGGAATAAATACTCAGCTTCTTGTGAACCATCGGGTACTGTCTTATTCAATGTTTGTTCAATTACTCTTTTACCCGCAAATGCAATGTAGGCGTTAGGTTCGGCAATAATGATATCTCCTAACATACCAAAACTGGCAGTCACTCCACCGGTTGTAGGAGATGTAAGGATTGATACGTAGAATAACTTTTTATTTGATTGATAATTATATGAAGCTGAAGATATTTTAGCCATTTGCATCAAGCTCAAACTTCCTTCTTGCATGCGCGCTCCTCCGGAAGCACACACTATAATAAGAGGTAAAGATCTATTAGTAGCATATTCAATCAAACGGGTGATTTTCTCGCCTACTACGGATCCCATACTGCCCCCCATAAACTGAAAATCCATAATCCCAATTGCTATGGGAATACCCTTTAGTTGACCTATGCCTGTTTGAACCGCCTCGGTTAACCCTGTCTTTTTTTGATAAGAATCAATACGATCTTTATAAGGTTCCTCCTCCGAATGAAATTCAATCGGGTCCACGGAAACCATGTCCTCATCCATAGCATCCCAAGTGTCTGGATCAATCAAAAGTTCGATTCTTTCTGAACTACTCATTTTCAAATGATATCCACATTGTTCACAAATATTCAGTTTTAACCTAAAAAATTTTTTATAATTTAATCCATAACAATTTTCGCATTGAACCCACAAATGTCTGTATTTTTGACTTGTATCGAGATCATTAGAATTTCCTAT